CAACAAACTAATAAAATGGGGCGTGGCCAAGTGGTATGGCAACGGTTTTTGATCCCGTTAATCGGAGGTTCGAATCCTTTTGCCCCAAATAATACTAATATTCATATTCTATATATTATTATATTATTATATAATATTATATAATTATTTATTATATATATTATATATTATATATATTATATATTTATATATATTTATATATATTATATATTTTATTATTTATTATTATTATATATTTTTATTATTATTATATATATTATTATATATTAATATATTATATATAATAATTATTATTATAATTATTATATTTTATTATTATATTTTATTTATTTTATTATTTTATATTTTATATTTTATTATTTTATATATATTTTATTATATTATAATATATATTTTATTATATTATATATTTTATTATATTTTATATATATTTTATATATTTAATAATTTTATATATTTTATATATTTAATATTTAAATATTTATCGCATATCCTATTTATTATTTATATATCCAAATCTTAATGCCCAATAGTCCATGGTTAGTTATAATTGTATGAGAACAATAATCAATCTTAGCATCTATTCTTTGTAAAGGAACTTTGCCTTCTCTAATCCATTCAACACGGGCTATTTCTTTACCATCAATGCGCCCTGAGATTTTTACTTGTATACCTTTAACACCTGTTTTTTCAGTTAATTCAATAGCCTTTTTAATTGATTTTCTAAAGGATACTCTATCTTTTAATTGTAAAGCTATATACTCTGCAATAATAAGAGGTTGTTCATAAGGTTTTTCAATCCTTCTTATTAAAATATTAAGTTGATTATTTACATAAATAAGCTCTCTTTTTAAATACATTTTCAATCTATTTAGACCTTGTTCTTGTCCTTCTATTAATAAATTTGGGAATCCTATATATATTATTACTTTAATTATACTTGTTTTTTTTTTAATCCCTATATGAACAATACTTTCTAAATATAAGGATATTCTTTTATCTTTTCTTATATAATACTTAATATATTCTCGTATTCTTACATCTTCTTGTATACTCATATAAAAATATTTTGGTTTTGCAAACCAAAAAGAATGATAAACTTGAGTTGTTATAAGTCTAAAACCAAGTGGATTTATTCTTTGTCCCATATTTTTTTTTTTAGTATCATTAGTTACTTGAATAAGTAAATTAACTAACGATGAGATTCACTATCCTTTTTTGTATGTTTAATGAAAGTTTTAGTGGGTGCGAACTCTCCTAACTTATGACCAACCATACGATCCATAATATAAATAGGTAAATTATTTTTTCCATTATAAATGGCGATTGTATGTCCAATCATTATGGGTATAATGGTAGATGCTCTAGACCAAGTAACAATAATATAATTATCCTCATTCAGCTTATCCATTTTTTCTATTCTTTTTATCAAATAATTAGCTACAAAAGGATTTTTTTTTTTATTTTGATTTATCACATTTTAGTCCTTTATTTCAGTTTATTTATTTTCGTCGACGAATAATAAATATATTACTATATTTATTTATTTTCCTACTTCTTTTTCCAAGAGAAGCATAACCCCACGGAGTTGTAGGTCTTTTTCGACCTATTGTAGACCGACCTTCACCGCCCCCGTGAGGGTGATCTACGGAATTTTTTACCACCCCTCGCACTATAGGACGTTTACCTAACCAACATTTTGACCCGGCTTTACCTAAATATTTATTATTAACCCCAATATTACCCACTTGTCCAATTGTTGCTAAACAATTCTGTAAGATTAGTCTAATTTCTCCAGAAGGCAATCTTAATGTGGCCCATTTATTTCCTTTTGCAATAAGTTTTGATACGGCACCTGCTGATTTAGCTAATTGACCCCCTTTTCTAAACGTTATTTCTATATTGTGCACGATTGTGCCTATGGGTATATTGGTTGAAGTAGTTATTTATGTATTTATGGATCATAAATAACTCTTCCCAAACTGTACAAGCTTATTTACAAAGCATACGGCTTTCTAGATGTTTTATCATTTAAAATATTTATTTAATAAAAATTAATAATAAAATTACAATAAATAATCCTAGGTATCCCCGGATCCATCATCTGGCTTATAAATATTTATGTAGCATTCAATTCAGATCGTATGACTCTAGTAAAATACGTAAATAATAAAAGATATAAAAATAAGATAATTATCTAATTATCTTATTTTTACAACATAGGTTGTAACATAGGAGGCATATTTTTATTCAGGCTTATTATACCTAATTATTTTAATTCGCCTTTGACCATCAAATTAAATGTAAAAACCTATCTTATTGCATCAAGTAGCCCTTACTATTTTAATTTGATTTATGCTTTAAATAAATAAATTCTTGTTTTCTCCATATTATCTTCTTTCTATATCAACTATATTTTATATTTATAACTAATAACTAATTAATAACTAATAACTAATTAACTCCAATCATTTGCTACCATACAAATCAGTTTTCTGTTTAAGTATATCCAAAAAGGATTGTGTATCCCCATGATTATGATCGATTTTAGGTCATATCGTAAACCACCTAATTGGTTATTTCCATTCACATAAATAACTAGTTCAAATCGCACTCAAAGGTAAGGCATTTCCCGTTGATATAAGAACTTCTGTACCAGAAATTATGGTATCTCCAATCATAGCCCCTCTGGGATGTAAAATATATCTCTTTTCACCATCCTCATAACTTATAAGACAAATATATGTATTTCTATTTGGATCATATTCTATATTTATAATTCTACCAGATATATTTTTTTTATTCCGCCTAAAATCTATTTTACGATATAAACGCTTATGACCGCCTCCTCTATTTCTGACAGTAATGATGCCTATGGCATTACGACCTTTACCACAATTATATTGTCTAGATATTAAATTCTTCTGTGGATTATATCTCGTTTTACTTACCAAAGATATATTATTTATATGTATTCTATCAAGTGGAGCTTTGTATAATTTTATTACCATTTTATATTTTATAAAGTATTTTCTAAAATTCTAAAAAGAAAAAATGGAAGTGGAATATAATAACCATAAATAAAATAATAATAAATAATAAAATAAAATAATAATAAATATAATAAATAAAATAATAATAAATATAATAAATAATATAAATATAAATAATAATATAATATATATAATATAATATAATATAAATATATAAATATAAATAAATAATATATTATAAAAATATATTATAAATAAATAATATATAATATATATATATAAATAAAATAAATAAATATAAATATATAATATATAAATAAATAATATATAATATATTATTATATAATATAATAATATAATAAAATATAATAAAAATAAAAATAATAAATAATATATAATTATAATATAAATATTAATATAAATATTTAAATAATATAAATATTTAAATATTAAAATTAAAGTATTTAGGAGGGAATAAGAGGAAATAATGAAACTAAATAAAATAAAATATTGTATATTTGAATTGATAGAGACAAAGAATCATAGGTATTTGTTAAATTTATGGACAAATTACAATTTAGTAGTATTTTTCACTAGAATTTTATTGCAACAAGAACATTTTATGAAACTATTTTACTTTCGAAATTGGAGTATACGATTCTTTTCACGTGATCCAAATAATTCAAAATATAATGGTTTTCTTAGTTCTTTACTCTTTTTATTAATAATTATTATCTTATTTCATATTAAAAATAAGATAATAATAGAAAAAAAGAATATATATTTGATTAATATTTTACCTATAAAAAATTATAATTTTATTCAATCTATCAATAATACTTTAAAAGAATCTCTTCTTCATTATTTAAAAAATAATGAAGAAGAGATTCTTTTATCAACACCAATAAAAAAAAAACATATATATGAATTTGAATTTTACAGAGGATCACAATGGTGGAGAGATTGGTTTTTAAAAAAAGTAACAAGAATATTCTTGAGTTTTCATTTATTTCAACCGAATGGGATATTATCCGAAATCTTTCTTTCATTAACAAAGAAAGATAAAAAAGATATAGAATTTATATTTTGTTACTATATAGATGATTTAAAATATAAAAAATATAAATATAAAGAAATCAGTTTAAATCTTAATTTGGAAAAACTCTTAGTAATTTTAGGCAATAAGTCAGTTTGTTATATAATATATAATTTTTATAAAGAAGCATTAAAAATTAATCAAGATAAGAATTTAGGCAAGTTACATAAATTATATTTTAAAGTATTGTCAAATATAAAAGATGATTCCGCACGATCAATTTTAATGCGAATAATAATTTCTAAGCAGAATGAAAAATATTCTAAATTTATATATGATATTAATAGTAATAATCCTTTTATGAATATGAATAAGGCTTCAAAGGATTCAGAATATATAACTCTTATTTATAATACAAATATTAATAAACTTAATGATAAATTAATAATTTTTAACACTTCCTTTATTCAAAAAGAAAATAAATTATATCCATTTAATTTCAAAACATCTTACTTATATCATATATTAATGGAAGTATTTGTCTTAAATATTACAAGATATAGTTATTTGTTCTTATATAATATATATAATATAATTTTAGATCTTTATATGGGTTCAAAACTTTTAAATAATTTTTATAGGAATGTAGAAAGTAAAGAAATGGGAGATATATTGAAAATAATTTTATATTTAATAATAAGAGAAAAAAATTTCATATTATTTCATCCTATTAATTATTTCATTAATATGAATAAAAAAAAAAAAAGATTTGATCTCGTTACTAGATCAAAATTCAGAATAAATGAACAAATAATGATGAGTTATACTTTATCTTATAATATTTTATTCCAATTACAAAAAATATTGGATATATTTACTATAAAGGATAGTAAATTGAGATATGATAAAGAGAAAGAGTTTCAAATAGAAATAAATAAAGCTATAAGTATTGTACCTATTATAAAATATACAATCAAAAAAAATTTATCAAATTTTGAAAAGAGTAAAAGTAAAGATAATAATAATTTTTTTTATCCTATTCTTTATCAAACTAATAAAACGAATAATACTTATAGTTATAAAATAATTTATGGTATAAATAATTTATACCATAAGAATATTTTACTATTATTAGTAAAATATTCTTATGAGTCACTATTATTATTTTTGCACAAGTCACTTAATTATTTATTTATAAATATAAGTAATATCCATATTTATAGGTCCAAAATACATATAGATATAAAATATATAAAAGAAAAAATAAATTGTAATCGATTTATTTTAAGATATATAGATTTAATTAAAAAAAAAAAAGAATTAAAAATTTCAATTAGATTACATGAACAAGATAATTGGTTAGAAACCTCAAATTCAGATATAGTTTCCTTGAGAACTTATTTTTTTAAGATTAATAGAAATATATTTAAATTATTAAAAAATAAGAATAAATTATGGTTTTATCATAAAAGAGTATTACTTTTAAGAAAAAAAGAAACTTATATTAATACTATTAATACTTATAATTATAAATTTATGTACATAAATTTACTAGAAAGTTTTATCTTGTCTGGTTGTAAAAATATATTTTCTGTAAGTATTGGTGAAAAATTGAATAGAAATAATATAAATATTCGTTTACCGATAAAATCAAAATTATTTGATATATTAATATATCAAATAGATAAAAATTTATCAACAAGTAGTTGTATGTATAAATTAAATAATTTATACAAATATTTACATTTTACAAATATATCAGAAACTTTCCTTCATAAATATATCTACTTGCTAGAAGATTTTTATGAAAAATATTTAAAAGAAGAACAAATATTTATTTTAGAAAAAAATAAGATTAAGTCTATTTTAGATATTAATATATCTCATTTCGAAAGGGATACTCTATATAAGTATCTCATTATCAATCGAGATTCAATAATGGGTTTAAAGTACACTTACTTTTTTATTAAAAAATTACCCTTACCATTATTTGAACATTTTAAGCATCAAAAAGAACAGGATCATTTTATATCGAATAAAGATATCCTTAAAAGGATATATTATATATCAAGATGGGATAGATTACAAGCATATATGCCATGCTTACTAACTTTGACAAGTTGTACATATATGAGATTAATTATCTTAGACAATATATACGATATATTCTTAAGTAGTATTCAAAATATTATATATATATTTTATGATACTATGAATAAATTTAATACATCCATAAAATTTATTATTTATGAATTAATTAGTAATCTACAACATATACCTATAAATGATACTTTTAATGAAATATTACAGAATATACTTTTGTACAAAAAATATATAATAAATATAAAAATATTTTTGTCATATACAACATCAAAAAATACTAGTAAATTCTTATTTTTAATTCTTATATTTATTTTTATTAGTGAATATATTATTTTTACACAACTCTTATTTTTTTACCAATCCTATTGTGAGTTGCAAAAAGAATTTGAAGAGATAAAATCGTTTTTAATCCCATCATATATGATGGGATTAAAAACGATTTTATATAGGTATCCTATATATAATTCTTTTATAGTTATTACAGAAAAATTTGAAAACTATATTTTTGGTATAAGAATGCTTTTTAGAAGTGATAATATTTTCTTCAAAAATTTTATTAAAATTAAAATGTGGATAAAGATCATACCAAATCCAATTAATAGAATAAAATTTTTGAAGAATACAATGTTCTTAAGTAAGATAAGTAAAAATATCTTTTATTTGATAAAAAAAAAAAATAAAATAAAAAAAGATTGTATTAATGATAAAATAGAAATATGGGTTGCAAACAATATGAATATTTTTGATGAAGAGGAAAGAAAATTCTTAACTCAGTTTTTAACTTTAAAGGAAGAAAAACAACTTTTAAATCTCTTATCGGGTTTGGATCATGAATTTATATCCAAGAATATATTTAGTTTTAAAATAAATGATCAACCAGGATTTATTTCATTACATTACTTATTGGATATAGATCTTTTAGATATAAGTACTTTTATATCTAAAAGATCTATATTATTAGAAAAACATATATTATTATCTCATTTTCATAAAATAACTTATTCACAAATATTTTGTGAATTTAATAGATCTAATGAAAAACCTTTTTCATTACGTTTATCCTTATCTTATAAAGGTGTTTTAGTGATAGGTTCAATAGGAACTGGACTATCTTATTTTATGAAATATCTAACAAATAAACCTGTAGTACCCTTAATTACGATATTTATAAGTAGATTTTGGGGATACAAACAAAAAACTACTAAATTTAAATTATTTGATTATTTTGATAATAATGTTAATAGTGTGGATAATACTGATGATATTTATATTAAAAATATAAATATGTTAGCTATGTCTACAGCATCAAATTTAGATCAATTAGGTCTAATTCTTCAATTTGAATTAGCAAAAGAAATATCACCTTGTATAATATGGATTCCAAATATACATTATCTACAGATGAGTGAGTTTAATTACTTTTATATAGGTGTAGGAATATTAGATAACTATCTATTTGGAGATATTGAAAGATCTTCTCTTGGAAAAATTATTGTTATAGCTTCAACTCAGATTCCAAAAAGAGTTGATCCAGTATTAATAGATACTAATAGATTTAATATATGTATTAAGATACGAAGACTTATTCTTTCACAACAACAAAAACAATTCTTTATTATTTCCTATACTCGAGGTTTTTACTTTGAAAATAAAATAAATACTGTTTCTTTTGCAATGATTGATCTTATAACAATAATAAATGAAGTCCTATCACTTAGTACTACTCAGAATAGTTCCAACATAGATATGAATACGATTATATCTGCTTCTCATATAATAAATTGGAATTATATATCCAAGATAATATCGATAAAGAACAATTATTTACTTTTATATCAGATAGGAAGAGCTTTTATAAATAATATATTTATACATAATTTCCTTTTAGATCCAATATCTATTTATCTGAAGAATAAATCTTGTATTAGATGGAATTATTCTCTGTACAAATGGTATATTGAATTCGGAACTAGTATAAAGAAATTAACGATACTCTTTTATATTTTTAGTTGTTCCGCTGGACTTGTCGCTAAAGATATTTGTTCTTTATATGAAGGAGATAATAA